TTAACGGTCAATCTCCGGTAGAAGGTTCCGTCGGAACAATTATTTATTTCAGGTACCTCTTAAATAAAAAAAAAAGAGAGAAAATGTGGGGAGAAATGACAAGAAGATATTGGAACATGAATTTTGAAGAGATGATGAAAGCAGGAGTTCATTTTGGCCATGGTACTAGGAAATGGAATCCTAGAATGGCACCTTACATCTCTTCAAAGCGTAAAGGTATTCATATTACAAATCTTACTCGAACTGCTCGTTTTTTGTCAGAAGCCTGTGATTTAGTTTTTGATGCAGCAAGTATAGGAAAACACTTCTTAATAGTTGGTACCAAAAATAAAGCAGCCAATTCAGTAGCATCAGCTGCAATAAGGGCTCGGTGTCATTATGTTAATAAAAAATGGCTCGGTGGTATGTTAACGAATTGGTCCACTACAGAAATGAGACTTCATAGGTTCAGGAACTTGAGATCGGAACAAAATACGGGGAAACTCAACTGTCTCCCGAAAAGAGATGTAGCAATGTTGAAGAGGCAATTATCTCACTTGCAAACCTATCTGGGCGGGATCAAATATATGACGGGGTTACCCGATATTGTAATCATCGTTGATCAGCAAGAAGAATATACGGCTCTTCGAGAATGTCTCACTTTGGGGATTCCAACAATTTGTTTAATCGATACAAATTGTGACCCGGATCTCGCAAATATTCCGATTCCAGCGAACGATGACGCTATAGCTTCAATCCGATTGATTCTTAACAAATTAGTATCCGCAATTTGTGAGGGCGGTTCTAGCTATATAAGAAATTGTTGATTAATAATAGGATAAGTCAATGACTTTGGAAACTCCATAAATTGATTGAATCGGTTACTATCCCTGAGTCTCAAAAAAGAGATCAAAATCACTGGGGATATTATGTGATCACTTGGGATCCGAAATATACGATTGATTCAAAGTAGACGAGTTGAGAAAGAGATACGAGATGGCTGAATCAAAATAATTCCTTTTTAAGTTCTATTTATGTCAGAGGGCAATATGAATGTTTTACCCTGTTCCATCAACTCACTAAAAGTGTTATACGATATATCCGATGTGGAAGTAGGCCAACATTTTTATTGGCAAATAGGGGGTTTCCAAGTCCATGCCCAAGTACTTATCACTTCTTGGGTTGTAATTGCTATCTTATTAGGTTCAGCCACTATAGCTGTTCGGAATCCACAAACCATTCCAACCGACGGTCAGAATTTCTTCGAATATGTCCTCGAATTCATTCGAGACTTGAGCAAAACTCAGATTGGAGAAGAATATGGTCCTTGGGTTCCCTTTATTGGAACTATGTTCCTATTTATTTTTGTTTCTAACTGGTCAGGTGCCCTTTTACCCCGGAAAATCATACAGTTACCGCATGGAGAGTTAGCTGCACCCACGAATGATATAAATACTACTGTTGCTTTAGCTTTACCTACGTCAGTGGCATATTTCTATGCGGGTCTTACCAAAAAAGGATTGGGTTATTTCGGTAAATACATTCAACCAACTCCAATACTTTTACCAATTAACATCCTAGAAGATTTCACAAAACCCTTATCACTTAGTTTTCGACTTTTCGGGAATATATTAGCGGATGAATTAGTAGTTGTTGTTCTTGTTTCTTTAGTACCTTCGGTGGTTCCTATACCTGTCATGTTCCTTGGATTATTCACAAGCGGGATTCAGGCTCTTATTTTTGCAACTTTAGCCGCAGCTTATATAGGTGAATCCATGGAGGGTCATCATTGACTAGCTTCCGAAATGGTCTTAAAAAAAAGCTTATCCCAACTCATACCGGTATATACGATCTAGAATAGGAGCAAAAAAAAAATGTATGATATTAGAGAATTAAAAAAAAGTAAGGGGGGTCGAGCTGGGTATATGTAAGGGCTCTAAGCCAATCCCTGTATATGTTTCGAAGAATGATTCTAGAATCCGGTTCAATAGAAGATACGGATGGTTTACGTTATTAAAGAAACAATGTATATGTGATATTAGATATTCACTAGTTATATATGGGCTATCCATATATATTATTTCCCATCCCACTGAATTTAGACGGATTCCAATGCAAGCCCTTCCGTTTTATCTGTGACTGTGGATTGAATGAATAAACAAATGAAGTCAAGCATGCATATAGAAGAGAAAGAGCGAAGAATTGAAAGAATAGAATGGTTCGGAACAAAGAAATGGAAGAATTGGAACCATATAGATTTACAAAGACTCCACGGATAGGAACTAAAAACGAGATATCGAAGTAGCTCTGATGATTCAGTAATATTATTATTTCAATTCAGAGTTCTTAGTTCTTTTTTTTTTTTCGGATAGATCTTAAGTGATGGAATAATGAAGTAATAATTCATCGGTTGATTGTATCATTAACCATTTCTTTTTTTTGGTGCGAGGAACTTAATATGAATCCATTGATTTCTGCCGCTTCTGTTATTGCTGCTGGATTGGCTGTGGGACTTGCTTCT